GTTCCCATTGGCGTGCATCCAGCAGGAATTGAACCTACGAATTTGCCAATTATGAGTTGGGCGCTTTAACCATTCAGCCATGGATGCTTAACGGGGATCATCGTACATCGTGAATAACCAAATTCCAATTGAAATGAAATCTTTAGGAGGAATCAATGAAACGACATCAATTCAAATCCTGGATATTCGAATTGAGAGAGATCAAGAATTCTCACTATTTCTTAGATTCATGGATCAAATTCGATTCAGTGGGATCTTTCACTCACATTTTTTTCCACCAAGAACGTTTTATGAAACTCTTTGACCCCCGAATTTGGAGTATCCTACTTTCACGTGATTCACAGGGTGCAACAAGCAATCGATATTTCACGACCAAAGGTGTAGTACTGCTTGTAGTAGTGGTCCTTATATCTCGTATTAACAATCGAAAGATGGTCGAAAGAAAAAATCTCTATTTGATGGGGCTTCTTCCTATACCTATGAATTCCATTGGACCCAGAAAGGAGACATTGGAAGAATCTTTTTGGTCTTCCAATAGAAATAGGTTGATTGTTTCGCTCCTGTATCTTCCAAAAGGGAAAAAGATTTCTGAGAGTTGTTTCATGGATCCGCAAGAGAGTACTTGGGTTATCCCAATAAAGAAAAAGCGTATCATGCCTGAATCTAACCGGGGTTCGCGGTGGTGGAGGAACCGGATCGGAAAAAAGAGGGATTCTAGTTGTCAGATATCTAATGAAACCGTAGCTGGAATTGAGATCTCATTCAAAGAGAAAGATAGCAAATATCTGGAGTTTCTTTTTTTATCCTATACGGATGATCCGATCCGCAAGGACCATGATTGGGAATTTTTTGATCGTCTTTCTCCGAGGAAGAACCGAAACATAATCAACTTGAATTCGGGACAGCTATTCGAAATCTTAGGGAAAGACTTGATTTGTTATCTCATGTCTTCTTTTCGTGAAAAAAGACCAATTCAGGGGGAGAGTTTCTTCAAACAACAAGGAGCTGGGGCAACTATGCAATCCAATGATATTGAGCATGTTTCCCATCTCTTCTCGAGAAACAAGTGGGGTATTTCTTTGCAAAATTGTGCTCAATTTCATATGTGGCAATTCCGCCAAGATCTCTTCGTTAGTTGGGGGAAGAATCAGCACGAATCAAATTTTTTGAGGAACGTCTCGAGAGAGAATTGGATTTGGTTAGACAATGTGTGGTTGGTAAACAAGGATCGGTTTTTTAGCAAGGTACGGAATGTATTGTCAAATATTCAATATGATTCCACAAGATCTATTTTCGTTCAAGTAACGGATTCTAGCCAATGGAAAGGATCTTCTTCTGATCAATCCAGAGATCATTTCGATTCCGTTAGAAATGAGAATTCAGAATATCACACATTGATCGATCAAACAGAGATTCAGCAACTAAAAGAGAGATCGATTCTTTGGGATCCTTCCTTTCTTCAAACGGAACGAACAGAGATAGAATCAGATCGATTCCCGAAATGCCTTTTTGGATCTTCCTCCATGTCCTGGCTATTCACGGAACCTGAGAAGCGGATGAATAATCATCTGCTTCCGGAAGAAATCGAAGAATTTATTGGGAATCCTACAAGATCAATTCGTTCTTTTTTCTCTGACAGATGGTCAGAACTTCATCTGGGTTCGAATCCTACTGAGAGGTCCACTAGAGATCCTAAATTGTTGAAGAAAAAACAAGATGTTTCTTTTGTCCCTTCCAGGCGAGCGGAAAATAAAGAAATGGTTGATATATTCAAGATAATTACGTATTTACAAGATACCGTCTCAATTCATCCTTCGGAACCAGATCACATCCCGGATCTGGTTCCGAAGGATGAACCGGATATGGACAGTTCCAATAAGATTTCATTCTTGAACAAAAATCCATTTTTTGATTTCTTTCATCTATTCCATGACCGGAACAAAGGGGGATACGCGTTACGCCACGATTTTTTTGAATCAGAAGAGAGATTCCCAGAAATGGCGGATCTATTCACTCTATCAATAACCGAGCCGGATCTGGTGTTTCATAGGGGATTTGCCTTTTCTATTGATTCCTACGGGTTGGATCAAAAAAAATTCTTGAATGAGGTATTCAACTCCAGAGATGAATCGAAAAAGAAATCTTTATTGGTTCTACCTCCTCTTTTTTATGAGGAGTCGGTCCGGATCTACTGCGGGAATGAGTTGGAAGATCCCAAACTAAAAACAGCGGTATTTGCTAGCAACAACATAATGGAGGCAGTCAATTATAGCACCTATGGAAGAAATGTATCGAATCGATTCTTTTTAATGAATAGATCCGATCGCAACTTCGAATATGGAATTCAAAGGGATCGAATAGGAAATGATACTCTGAATCATATAACTATAATGAAATATACGATCAACCAACATTTATCGAATTTTAAAAAGAGTCAGAAGAAATGGTTTGATCCTCTTATTTCTCGAACTGAGAGATCCATGAATCGGGATCCTGATGC